ATGGATGGAAATATTTAGTACATGAAATAGCGATTTGCTAGATATATAAATAGATATATAAGATATAACTAATAAAATGGATCTTGTGTTCTGAAATTGGAATCAAAGAAAGATATTTAAAATGGCTCGTATGTTGTGACTTGGAATAAATGTTTCTCGGTAAAGGAAGGGAATAGTAATTTATTCATTCCTAATTTATTCCTATAGAACGTCTAGGAACAAGAAGATTAAATCGGATATATCGACAGATTCCCGCGTAGTCCAAAGAAAAAAAGATCCAATTTCATCTCTATCGAATTTTAATATCAGAATAGTGGATATAATTATGATGCAATGGGTTAGGTCCACTTACTTTTTATTTTGTTGATTTCTAATCGATTTAATTGGAATAATGGAAAATAGGAAAGGAATAGTAATATTTGAAGATTTAACGAGACGACTTATCCTTACATTCATTATAATATTTATAATAATTTAATATTTATAATAATTATATTATTTATTTAACATTATAATATTAATAATTAATAATTTTTATTTAATAATATATTTAATTTATTAAAATAGCAAATTTATAACCATACTATAAATTTATAACCATACTATAATTAATTATAATGTTATAATTTTGATTATATATTAAAATATTAAATTATACGGTTTGTTACTTTTTTTTTTATTACTTTATTACAAAATTACAAAGATCAACAATATCTTTAAAGATCAACAATATCTTTATTCGCACTTCAAATATGAATACTACTGCCGGAGTTTTATGATTTATGAAAAAATCAAAGCCCCTTATCGGATTTGAACCGATGACTTACGCCTTACCATGGCGTTACTCTACCACTGAGTTAAAAGGGCTTGTTTGATCCAATTCCTGAATAAAGACACTATGAGTTTAGTATATATACTTATTATAATAGATGTACATAGATATGTCTTATAATAAGTATAAGGGTTCATTCAGGAATGAAAAATTTTCTTTATCCAGTAAAAGTAAATTAAAGAATTTAATATAATTTAATATAGAGTATATAATATAGGTAAAATAAAACGGTTTATTGATATTGGATTTGATAAATATCAATACAATGAATTGTTTCAAGACTATCCTAATTGACATCATAACTAAATTCATTTGAGTGATACATGTATCCACTAATTTAACATAGATCCAAGATATTTCATTGAATCATTGATAAAGAGATTCGGATAAAGAGATTCGGCGTGGCCTTTGAACCAAACTTTTATCGAAAAAAATTGTATAGAAAGAATCGTGAAAGACGGAAAGATCCTTCGTATCGAGTCATACCATTCCATTATATTGACAATTTTAAAAAACTATTCATACTATGAACATAGTATGATGGCGGTCGTGCAAGTCTGCCCCCATCGTCTAGCGGTTCAGGACATCTCTCTTTCAAGGAGGCAGCGGGGATTCGACTTCCCCTGGGGGTAGGGTACTACGAAAGGAAGTTGATCGTGGATTATCAATAAGCCTGGAATTGATTCTTCCTGGGTCGATGCCCGAGCGGTTAATGGGGACGGACTGTAAATTCGTTGGCAATATGTCTACGCTGGTTCAAATCCAGCTCGGCCCAATAATTTGCCGATCCGCCATGAAATGATATAACCCATTTGTTGCTCTCCAGAAATGCCCGATCCCCCAATCCCAATACGGAAGAAATCCATTTTATGATATATCTATACCACTATTTATTTACTCTCTTTTTACAAGAAATTCCGATCTTGCTAATGATCTAGATTCATATCAGGATCCGTAACTATAAAGTAAAGTTTAAGGAAAAGAGTAAATAAAAAAAAAAACTTTTTTGATTGAACGAGTGATTATCCAATTGATTTGGCAATAACGAAAGGATTACTAGTAATACCGGCTGCTCTCACTAAAGTACATATACATATGGGTATCGATATATCACACTCGCAGCTCTGTTACAACACGCCAATTCTAATCGAAATTGAAAGGGTTAGAATGAAATCATAAAAATATGTATACTTTATTTTATTATGGTATTTACTTGGGATTGTAGTTCAATTGGTCAGAGCACCGCCCTGTCAAGGCGGAAGCTGCGGGTTCGAGCCCCGTCAGTCCCGACGAATCCAAATCCAATAAAAAACTATATCAATTCATCTATCTATTTTTTGTGAAAAGAAGTCCAAATAACATAATTTCATTCCCAACAGCGATCCCTCTTCTTTTTTTCTTTTTCGTTTCACATTTATCATCAACCAAATGGGGGAATTTCCATTTCTTCGACTAGTACCGATTCGATTGATGGGAGAGAGGCATATGTGGATTAGTACAATTATTATATTATTAGCATCAGATTCAGGATTCCACGGGATACCGTACTGTACTGGGTCTGGCTTTTTCAATTACTCCCGATCTGTGAAATATGAAATAGAGTAGAGTATTGTATGTTTCCCGGGAGTACATACATAAATGGAATTTGTACAATATAAAATAAATTGAACATAGTTACTGTGTATAGAATAGTATAGAATACTTTTTTTTTAAGATTAAAATAAAACCTTTTCGGGCCCTATTTTGTGTAACCTCAATTTCAAATTTTACTAATTTGAAATAATCTATCTCATTCCAATTTCGCATTGAGCTTTTGATATATGCGTCCCATTACTAATCCAATGAAAGAGGATATTCAAAAAATAAAGATCAAACAAGGATCACTTTTTTATTAGCGAGGTAATGAATTTTTTTTTTATTTTTTATAAGGGTTTTTCCTTGAAAGAACAAACTTTTTAAATTTATATATAAATATATAAAAAAATAGTTAATTTTATGGAATATTCGATTTTTTTATACCGGAATTTGTACTCGTCTTTATCATACTTCTTTTGTTTTCCAAGAAGATTGGATCATTAAAAAAAGGAGTTTATAACTTAGCTCCTTCCTTTTTTTCATTGAGCTTCTATTGTTTGTTGGGGTTTGTTTAGAACCAATGGTAAGTGGAAAGGCGGTTAGATGATACTTCATCAGATGATTGTACAAAGAAAAGAGGGCGGTAGGTTATAGAAAAGAAAGAATGGAAAAGAATGATAAATAAAGGAATTATTGATTGTATCGGGAATCAAATTTTGAGTTCAGTATGGATAAAAGATCGTCCTATGTTATACTATTCAATTCTTGACGATGAATCGATTTGATAGCTCCGATATTGTTATTCATGATATTGATCCGATTCGATATCATCGAGATGTAATGCATCCCATTGAATTTACAGGCGAAAGATTTATTATCTCTATGGGATTAACTCCCGAGTTATTGCGAATTAAAGAAAAATTAAACAATGAGATTATGGAAGTAAATATTCTCGCATTTATTGCTACTGCACTGTTTATTCTAGTTCCTACTGCTTTTTTACTTATAATATACGTAAAAACAGTCAGCCAAGGTGATTAATTTGAATTAAACTTGATTTTTTATTTCTTATCAATAATTGCAGAGAAGAAAAGGATAAAAATTTCGCGTCTTAAATGAAATGGGCAGACTAGAATCAGTCGTATTCTATGAGATACGATAGTATGGTAGAAAGATTCAGATATTTCTTTCTACCATACTATCTAGTATTGTTATTGTAGTGTATAAAGTTGTATTGTAATGCGGGTTAATTTAATATAGATTAATATAGATCAATCTACAATAGTATCATCATATTCCTTTTCTATATATATAGAAATCAATTAAATTACGTATATATAATATATATAGTGATAATGTATATTATATAGTATCCCAATTCTATTTCTTTGCTTTATCTATTTGTATTTAATTTGTGTTGATTTCAATTAAATTAATTTGAAATAATCGAAAGCGACTTTTACGATTAGAATTCCTAGATTTCTGATTATTTTCAATATCAATCCCGATCGAAAGAATCAATGACTTCTTCGATGGGTATAATCTTTTATTATACCCATCGAAGAAGTCATTGATTGAGGAGTTGACAAATGATCCATGGGAACTTCTTCGGATTTCGAAAAGGATTAGTAAAACCCGTCGACTTTTAACGTTTGAACCATGATATGAAATGGGTTCAATAAAACAAGCAAAACATAAATAAAATTTCTAAAATAGTAAAACTAAAACAAGCGGCGCAATATGTGACTCGCCCAAGACAATATTTTAGGATGTGCAGTATCTCGTTGGACAACTACTATGTTGTTTCCCAATGTGTATCCACGTAATGGAATAACCGAATTGTTTTCTCTTTGATCTTTGAACAGTAAAGAGGTAAACAAAATAAAAAAAAGTTCCGTTCTTCCTCATGGTCCATATCTAACTTTGGTAAGAGTCAGTTCATCGAAATAGAAAATTTATGAAGAATTCAGTTGGAATAAATTTCCTACCATTTGTATTCCTTTTACTTTTTTTACTTTCAAAATACGAACACGGAAATAATTGAAATATTTCTTTGATTGAAAGAGTATTCTTCATATATATTTATTATTCATAGAATACATTACTCAACTAAAATCCAAGAGAATTTCGAAATGAAGATATTTTTCATTTCTATTTCAATTAAAAAATAAAATTTTAAATTGAAATTTTAAATAAAAAAAACTTTGCCGAACGATCTATAAAAAAAAGTGATACTGTTTAGTTCCTAAACTCAATTAGTAGTACTTCTAGAGTCCACTCCTTCCCCATACTACTAGTGAAAGGGAAAACGTAAAGACTACCATTAAAGCAGCCCAAGCGAGATTTACTATATCCATGTGAATTATGTCCTCTATCTCTATGAAGGAATTATTCAATTATTGTTCACTAATAAATAATAGGGGAATCACTGGCGCAGAGTCAAAAAGTTATTCTGACCCAACACCGTTGATGAAACAATCCAATAAATCCAATTATAACAAGTTCTTATACGATTTCTAGTATAATTAGAAAAGATTAAGCCCAAGCAAAATATGCGGAAACCCCCTTTGAAGTATCAAAGAAATGATACTAA